AAAAATCTGCGGTTCCTAATGGAATAGGTAACAAAGCGACTTTGCCACCTACAGCTACTAACTCGCCACCTCCCCACGTTAAGCTGGTACTTGTTGTTGCACCAGGAGCTGTTACGCCAGGCGCGTCAGCATGGATATTTTGTACCCATTGAGCAAAGATGGGTTGTAATTGTATGGCGGTATCCGAAAACATATCTTGGGGACGGCCTAACGCACTCATGGTATCATTATGAATGTACAAGCCAAAACTGTGAAAACCTAGAAATATACATACCCAGTTAAGGTGGGATATGATTGCATCGCGGTGTCTAAGGACTCGATCTAATAGATCGTTGTATCGAGTAGTTGGATCATAGTCTCTTACCATAAAAATGGCTGCATGTGCAGCAGCACCGACTATTAGAAATCCGCCAATCCACATGTGGTGTGTGAACAGGGAAAGTTGTGTACCATAGTCAGTAGCTAGGTATGGATAAGGGGGCATAGAGTACATATGATGCGCTACAACAATAGTTGTAGAACCTAGCATAGCTAGGTTAAGAGATAATTGAGCATGCCACGACGTTGTTAGGATTTCATAGAGACCCTTATGGCCTTGTCCTGTAAATGGGCCCTTATGAGCCTCCAAAATATCTTTAAGTCCATGACCAATACCCCAGTTGGTCCTATACATATGACCCGCGATCAGGAAAAGAATAGCAATAGCTAAATGATGGTGCGCAATATCGCTCAACCATAGGCCACCAGTTATTGGGTCTAGTCCTCCGCGAAAACTAAGAAATTCTGCGTATTTGGACCAATTCAAGGTGAAAAAGGGGGTTGCTCCTTCGGCAAAACTAGGATAAAGTTGAGCCAAAAGGTCCCGATTCAAGATAAATTCATGAGGAAGTGGTATCTCTTTAGGATCAACCCCAGCGTCGAGAAATTGGTTAATCGGTAAAGATACATGGATTTGGTGTCCCGCCCAAGAAAGAGATCCAAGTCCTAATAACCCCGCTAAGTGGTGATTCAACATGGATTCTACATCTTGGAACCAGGCCAATTTGGGAGCGGCTTTGTGATAATGGAACCAACCAGCAAAAAGCATTAACGCTGCAAAAATCAATGCACCGATTGCGGTACAATAGAGTTGTAACTCACTAGTTATTCCAGATGCTCGCCAAATCTGAAAAAAACCGGAGGTTATTTGGATTCCTCGGAAACCCCCACCCACATCACCATTCAAAATTTCTTGCCCTACTATTGGCCAAACTACCTGAGCACTGGGTCCAATGTGAGTAGGATCGCTTAGCCATGCTTCATAATTGGAAAAACGTGCACCATGGAAGTACATGCCACTCAACCAAAGAAAGATAATGGAGAGTTGACCGAAATGAGCACTAAAGATTTTTCGAGAGATCTCTTCCAAATCACCGGTCTGACTATCGAAATCGTGAGCATCAGCATGTAGGTTCCAGATCCAAGTGGTAGTATCAGGGCCCTTAGCTATTGTTTTTGAGAAATGCCCGGGTCTGGCCCATGCCTCAAAAGATGTTTTTACAGGATCCCTATCCACAACAATTTTAACTTCTGGTTCCGGCGAACGAATAATCATTAAGTCCTCCTCTTTCCGGACAAGACATACAAAGAGACCCGCCAACTGTCTTTTTAGTGAATCTTTGAAAGATAGGTATTATAATTAGTCCTTTTCTTTACTATCTACCGTCCTTCTATTTTTTTTTTTTAGTTATTCACTGGAACAATTATATATTGAAGTCAATCCGAGGCAAGTGTTCGGATCTATTATGACATAAGGATTAGGTGCCTAACGGACATGGGTTATCCTGGAAAATTTTTCCCGATGTAAAAAAATCTTTTTTTTTTTTTTTACGTTTTGCTAGTGTATTTTTTTGAGGGTATAAACTCCTATCTACATCTACTTTCCTTGAGTGATTATTAATAAGACCATCCTCATATATTAGGTAGGAATATTTGGATTTCCTCTTTTTATTTGCTTTATTACTTCTGTTCTAGAGCCTATCCCTATTGTTTATCTTTATGAAATATGATATAAAACGAAGATAGAAGAAAGGGATATAATGAAATTTTTGATTCGATCTTCCCACCTAAATTATTGGATTAATGGATCAACAACCAAACCTCCCTTTTTCATAAAAATGGGAGTGGTCTTATTCAAATTCAAAGCGCTTCGTAATCTTCAACCAGTTCTGTGCTTCAATATAATTTCCCGGAGTAAGCGCTATAGCTTGTTTCCAATACTCAGCAGCTTGATCAAACCAAGCTTCTGCTATTTCCGAATCACCCTGTAGAATGGCCTGTTCTCCTCGGTCGGAATAGGCAGTTCCTTCCCCTAGAACCGTACTTGAGAGTTTCCTACCTCATACGGCTCAGAAATTGCTATCTTAATTTCCCCTATCTTAACTGAATTCGATTTCTCAAAAATCGACCCAATTTCTTTTTAGGTTAAGCAGAAGAAGTTAATTACCTAAGTTTCAAACCCTAATTTTGATCCATAATCAGTTTGATCTTTTCTCCCACCTTCAGAAGAATGCAGCATAGATAGACCCATATTATATATATCCTTCGTTCGAATTTTCTGAAAGGTAACTATCTCGGTTTCGTTTCTTTCATATATGAAATTTCTATAGAATCCTTGAAAAAGACTTTTTCCCATAAGAAAGAAAAAAGAACTTACTATCTTTGGGATCTGATACTACACCGCTGCTTAATCCTTTAGTGGATCGGCTCTATTACATAAGCGGATTCCTACATTTTGCCCCATATCATGATATAATTAAGCAGTTTTTTTAGTTGTATCGACCCAGTCGCTCACTAATTGATCTTTACGGTGCTTTCTCTATCAATTTGAGACTTTATCCATAGAGTAGTAGTATAGGCTCTACTTTCTTCCTATTTTGATTCTCGTGAAGTGTCTTTCCTTCCTACAGCTGATAGGGCAAAATCGTTGTTTTGACGATCCCTATGTAGAAAGCCCTTTTTCTAGTAAATACTAGAAAATTTAATCTTTTTTTTTTCTTCTTTCTATAGTGGAGATAGTCGCACGTAATGACAGATCACGGCCATATTATTAAAAGCTTGCGGTAAGAAGGGGTTTCGTTCTAGCGCCCGGAAATAATATTCCAAAGCCTTTGTATGCTCTCCATTGCTTGTGTGTATAAGGCCTATGTTATATAGTATATAACTTCGATCATAGGGATCAATTTCTAGTCGCGTAGCTTCATAATAATTCTGCAAAGCTTCTGCATAATTTCCTTCGGATTGAGCCAACATCCGTTACGGTCGTTCATTCTATTCAAAAAATCTCCGTTCCAAAACCGTACATGAGGTTTTCATCTCATACGGCTCCTCCCTTCTGTACTGTACATAGTACTAAGCGAAAAATCCATAGAATGAAAATCGAATTAGTCTCATCTCGTTATGGACCGAAAGGGGCTGGTATTTTTCCAAGAAATCTCTAGCCAACCTTCCCCAAGAGGTTTTTCTTAACACCAATGAATTTTATTAATGCTAGAGGAAAACGATAGCTCCAAGAATTTCTTTGTTCTCAACGCCTCCTATTTATAGGAATTAGCCACTTCAACAACCTTTGATGGTTATAAGGGTATCCAAAGTACAAACCTGATGGTTGTTTGTTATCCCAACCATTCTTCCTAAACCTGATACCGATCAGGAAAGGGTTAATTTCTAACAAAGTTTTTCTCTTGTTGATTCCTATTTCGAGGTGTAGTGCTTTTCTCCCCTATGCTGCCTATTGGTACTAGTAGAGTAGGTGTAATACAGAACCTATCCTGTAGGTGTAACCTTTCGCTCAATACTCAAATCTACAATTGAAGCATCTGAGGCCACATCAATCGAGGATACACGACAGAAGGAATTGTTAGTTCACCTCACCTTCCCCAAGCGTGGGTTTCCTTTACTAATTTTGTTTTCTCTATGCGAACCCCCTTTCTTTCTCGTAAGACTGAGATGTAAGTAGGGCGGGGCGGCTAAAAAAAAAAAAAGAGTCAAATCGCACCATCTCTATAATAAGTAAATGCCCTTTTTTCTCCTGAGGTTGTCGGAATTATTTGCAATAAAATATTGGCCACAATCGAGGAGGTCTTATCAATGAAATTTCCATTTATACGGGATCTAGGCATAATTCCCAATCCATTCCATATAGAATTCTGTTCATTCTATCACAAAATAACATAAAAACAAACCATTCGATTCTTAGAAATCGATCCATATGCTCTAAATGGATAAGAGAGGTATGGATTTTTTGCTCAGCTCAAATTGTTTCCTTTTCCTTCCATTTGGGCAAGAAGAGATATGAAATATTTTACTAAGATTGGATTTCATTCCCCTTTCCTATTTCTCAACAACAACTTCTCTCATTAGCTATTTCGCGTTTTCAAAGTCATTAATTATCCCATACCCTTTTTATATTTAAATTGCATGGCGTCACGTACCCTATACAAATAGAATTCTAGGGTTCCCTTCCCTTATTTTCTTATAGAATAAGAAGAATTCTTCCATTCTCTTTTTCTTTGGGTTTTCCCCAAAGAAAAACTTTTGAGGGAGCAGAATTGCTAGTAAAAAAAATCCTGAATCCTTCCTCTTCGATGAAAAAGAATTTTTCCAATAAAGCCATGGAATCCCCAAGCGGTTGTGGCTGTACCTGTGGTGCAGGAATAGAAAAACTCGCTATTCACTCAGTTTATTTTTCATAATAAGATTATGTAGGAAAGATGGCCGAGCGGTTGAAGGTGTAGCATTGGAACTGCTATGTAGACTTTTGTTTACCGAGGGTTCGAATCCCTCTCTTTCCGTTTCTCTTAATTCATCAACGTTACCGATCACAATGTATCAAATCAAATAACAATTTATTTCAGCAATAATACCTTTATTTAATATAATAAAAATTCTCTATACCAAACTACTGCGGTATGCAAAATACATATAGAGGAAATACAAAAAAAGAAAAAAGGATCCTAGGGTTAATCCTTTTTTGCTAGGTGAATGGGAAAATACGAATTAAGAGCCTTAGGTCGATTTAGTTCGGGGAAAGGAGAGGGGAAAAAAATTCTATGAACCTTTCCTTTTTTCGTTAAGCTCAAGTCTGACGAGAGTAATATTCTACAACTAACAACTCATTTATTTTGAGACCGACCCACTTCCTATCGAGGATTTTTTGTACTAGTCCTTTATATTGCAATGTGTCAACCGTCAAATGCTTTGGCAATTTGCCCGGATCGGATGAAGCAATAGAATTTTGAACCAGACGTTTTGATCTTTGGTTATCCTTCGTAGTAATAATATCTCGGGGTTTGCAACGAAAACTTGGTATATCAACTATACGACCATTAACTAAAATATGTCTATGGTTAACTAATTGGCGGGCCCCAGGAATGGTTGAAGCCATACCCAATCGAAAAACAATATTATCCAAACGCATTTCAAGTAATTGTAGTAAAACCTGACCTGTTGACCTTTTTGCTTTTCCAGCGATATGTACATATCTAAGTAATTGTCGTTCTGTCAGACCATAATGAAAACGCAATTTCTGTTTTTCTTGAAGACGAATACGATATTGCTCTTTTTTCCCAGAATGGAATTTCTTTTTCAGATTACTTCCGGATTTAGGCGTTTTTCTAGTAAGTCCTGGTAAAGCTCCCAGACGGCGTATTTTTTTTAAACGAGGTCCTCGATAACGGGACATGAAAACTCCTTTTTTATTTTATTGAAATTATATTTTACACAATAAATTTCATTGTATTTACATTACAGAATACATCGAAATTAAAACTGAATTAAACTAAAGGATAAACAGCGTAAAATCTACTAAAGTACCACAAAAAATGGGATTTCATCAACATCTGGATTTTTTTTTTGTATATATATTATTTATTTTCATGTTTTGTATCTAGCAAAATTCTAAGGTAGAATGACATAATAAACCCTGAACTCCTCCTTTTATTCGAAGAACAAGAGCGATTCTTGTTCATGGAACATCGATAGAGAAAAAAGCCGACTATCGGATTTGAACCGATGACCCTCGCATTACAAATGCGATGCTCTAACCTCTGAGCTAAGTGGGCTTACATAACAAAAATAGTGTAACAAATAGAAATCTATATAGGAAATCCGTAAAACGCCAGATCTTCATTATTAATCTTAGTTATTAACTAGTTCGAAATTGGAAGTTCTACTTAGAATTAGAAAAAAAAAAATACTAGAATTTCATAAAGATAAAGTGAGCTTGATATGCTTAACTAAACAATCTTCTTAAATAGGATTAGAGAATTTATTGGACTTTCTTTTTATTTCTCTAATTCGCAAATTGATTTTTCTAATAGAATCTATTCCAATTTCCATATTGAATTTGATTTAAGATATTTTCAATTTGATATGGCTCGGACGAATAATCTAATACATAGAAAAGAATAATATATATGAATAATAAATATATAATAAAGCAAAAATGTGAATCTCTTGGCATTTTTATTCGATCATTCTATACATTTTTTGAGATATTTTTTTTTTTCTAATTTTAGCATTACTATTTCACTAAAGGGAACATAGAATAATACCAAATGAAATTTCTAATTCTGATTAGAAAAAAAAAAAGAATGAATATCAAGCGTTATAGTATGATTTTGAATACTCTAAAAAAGTAATGAGGGAGGTGGGGAGAGAAAAACTTTTGGATATATTGATTCCAATTGAATTGGAAATATATCAACGATAGAATGAATTCAATTCTGAATTGCAATAAGCGGGGGTCTCTCAAATAGAGAGGAGCTGCTAGACTACGTTGAATAATAAGTTCAATGGTTCAAAGAGATGGATAAAATTACACAAGGAATCCTGGTTTCAAAGAAAAGTGGGGATATGGCGAAATCGGTAGACGCTACGGACTTAATTGTATTGAGCCTTGGTATGGAAACCTGCTAAGTGGTAACTTCCAAATTCAGAGAAACCCTGGAATTAAAAATGGGCAATCCTGAGCCAAATCCCTTTTTTGAAAAAACAAGTGGTCCTCAAACTAGAACCCAAAGGAAAAGGATAGGTGCAGAGACTCAATGGAAGCTGTTCTAACGAATCGAGGTAATTACGTTGTGTTGGTAGTGTAACTCCCTCTAAATTAGAGAAAGAAGGGCTTATACATCTAATACACACGTATAGATACTGACATAGGAAACGATTAATCACAGAACCCATATCATAATATAGGTTCTTTATTTATTTTTTAGAATGAAATTCGAAATGAATATGAAATAGAAAATTCAGAATTTTTTTAGAATTATTGTGAATCTATTCCAATTGAATATTGAGTAATCAAATCCTTCAATTCATTTTTTTGAGATCTTTTAAAAAGCAGATTAATCGGACGAGGATAAAGAGAGAGTCCCATTCTACATGTCAATACTGACAACAATGAAATTTCTAGTAAAAGGAAAATCCGTCGACTTTATAGGTCGTGAGGGTTCAAGTCCCTCTATCCCCAAACCCTCTTTTATTCCCTAACCATAGTATTTATCCTATTTTTGATTTTTTCAATGGGTTTAAGATTCATTAGCTTTCTCATTCTATGCTTTCACAAAGGAAAGCAAAGAAAACTCAATGAATCTTATGCTATTCATTAAATGGATTTCTTTTTTATTAGAGTATCGGCAAGAAATCTCCATTATTAATTCGATTTTTAAGTATTATTTTATTAAGTAAGCCATCCACAATGCATAGGACTACTCCCCATTTCCAAATTAGGAATGGAAAACTTTAATTGATTTTTTAATCCCTTTAATTGACATAGATGCAAATACTCTAGTAGGATGATGCACAAGAAAGGGTCAGGATAGCTCAGTTGGTAGAGCAGAGGACTGAAAATCCTCGTGTCACCAGTTCAAATCTGGTTCCTGGCACAGAAAAAAAAAAGAATCTACCGAATCGATATTGATACAAATATCTCGAGATGCATTGAGGTACATATTCTATAATAATCTAGATAGTATAGACATAAGTAGATAAATCTCTAAACACTACTTTTTCTTTTTAGAAAAGGGTCTGGTTCTTTTCTTTATGGTATATAAAAGGAGGCGCGATTAGGTGCCCTTTTCATCATTTTTTTATTGCTTATTAATTTTTTAATTCACTATTCCGAAGACTTTTTTTTGATTCTTGCTTATCTTACTTTCCTAGTTGTTCTAAGTAATGTGCGCGGTACAAAGTTCGTAGTAGGAACTTCTTTGAGTCATTGTATTTTTCTGTTCATACGAAGGAAATTAATATTTGATTTTCCAAATTGAAAAATCGAAATGAAGCCCTTTTTTGATTAGTCTATCTGGACCTTTTTGTATAATAAGAATTAATTCGAATATATATAATAGGCATTTCATTTTCGTCTAGGAGCAGAACATAAAAATATTCTTGACTTGAATAAAATCTGGAGTTGTGTTGTATAAATGAGCATGAATTTATTATTATTCAATGAGCATCTTGTATTTCATAGAAATTGGGGGTTATATAGTCCTTACGTAAAGGCCAGCCTATCCAACTTTCAGGCATTAAGATACGTTTAAGGCGTGGATGATTATCATAAGAAATTCCCACCATATCATAAGATTCGCGTTCTTGAAAATCGGCACTTCTCCAAACCCAGAAGACAGAAGGGATTTTAGGATTATCCTTTTGGGCAAAGACTTTTATGCATACTTCTTCTGGGTTATCTATACCATACTGTATTCTCGTAAGATGATACACGCTAGCTAAAGATCCACCGGGTGCTACGTCATAAGCACATTGGGAACGTAAATAATTGTAACCATATACATATAAAATGACAGCAATGGAATCCCAATCCCGTGCTTTTATTTGTAAAGTCTCTATTCCTCGGTGATCGAAGCCCAAAGATCTATGAACCACATCATGTTTGACTAGCCAATTAGATAACCAACCCTGCTGCATTGTCTTGATCTCTCCCCCTTTGTATAAATATTTCAAATTTCAAATGCAAGTTTGAAAGATTGCACTGCTCTTTCTTTTTCTGCACAAAGGAACCCTTCCTAATTCACTAATTTGGAGGAAGATACTGGACTTTTGGATTTGAAAAAAGTTTCAGAAGATATATCTAAAGTAGATGGTGATTGATAGAGCAATTCTTGCTCGTAAGTTCCAGTATGAGTACTGCGCCGAACATAAAGCTTGTGACTGGTAGTAAAACATCGATTTTTCTTTTGACTTTGACATAGAGTTCGATCCTCAACTATTTCTCGCGATATCTTCTTACGAAGTTTTGTTAGGGCATCTATAACAGCCTCTGGTTTAGGCGGGCAACCCGGCAAGTAGACATCCACAGGAATTAATTTATCAACTCCCCGAACAGTACTATAGGAATCCGTACTGAACATTCCCCCTGTAATAGTACAGGCTCCCATAGCAATGACGTATTTTGGTTCAGGCATTTGCTCATATAATCGCACTAAAGAGGGAGCCATTTTCATTGTTACCGTACCGGCTGTTAAAATGAGGTCCGCTTGCCTAGGACTGGATCTTGGTACCAATCCATAACGATCAAAGTCGAATCGTGAGCCTATTAATGAAGCAAATTCAATAAAACAACAACTGGTACCATATAGAAGGGGCCATAAACTAGAGAGTCTTGACCAATTCGAAAGATCATTTGGTGTAGTTGAAATAACGGAATTGGAACTTGTTTGGTCAAGTAACGGAAACTCAATCAAACTCATAACTGTCTCAATGGAATCTTTTCCTTCTTTTTTTTTTTTGTCTGAATATTCAGTTAAGACCATTCCAAGGCTCCTTTTCGCCATGCATAAACTAAACCAAGAACTAGGATAAGCACGAAAATGAAAGCTTCGATAAAAACGGATACACCCAATACGTCGAAACTCATAGCCCAAGGGTAGAGAAAGACCGTTTCCACATCAAAAACAACAAAAACTAGCGCAAACATGTAATAGCGTATTCGGAATTGTAACCAAGCCCCCCCCATGGGTTCTATACCCGATTCATAACTTGAAAGCTTCTCTGGTCCTTCACTAGATGGGGCTAAAAGTCCTGAAATCCAAAATACCAAAATAGGAATGAGGCTTGCTATTATTAGAAATGCCCAAAAAATATCATATTCATGAAGCAGAAACATAAATGTACTCCCATTAATGTGGAATAGGCGGAACTGAATTAGTCAATTCAAGTTGGCATTGTCAATTTATCCAGAACTTTTCTTTTTTCCTCGGAGAAAAAAAAATCCGTTTTGCTCAAACCAAAGAGCGCTTACTTTAGCTTTTGTTTCTTTTGTGCCATGTCTTCCTGTAAGGATTTATCCAAGGGAATCTCCACTACCTTTTTTTTGGATTTCCATTCTATTTAGGTATGGTATAGACCTAATTCTTATACAAGGAAAACCCTTTCGCTTCACTTTATCTCGCTTTCTCTAGAATCTCTAGAAAAAAGAATTGCTCTATCCTTTATTTAAGGAAAAATACTATTAAATAAAAAAGAAAATACTTACTACTAAATTAGATTAAGATTAAAACCTAATTAAAATAGGATGACTAATGTATGCAGCCTAATGAGGAGTAATACTAAAAAAAAAGACATATATATTATATATTAGGGCTATACGGATTCGAACCGTAGACCTTCTCGGTAAAACAGATCAAACGGTTTTTATCGAAATGATTCGAACTGTTTCAAAGACCCAACATGCATTTTTCTGCATTGGGCTCTTTCATCAACTGATGTAAAGATCAGTTAATCCGCCATTGTTTTTCTTTACGGAAGATAATAAGATGGCTCCCTATGCTCTGATTGATTGTTTGTATTATGGTCTATCTAGGAGCAATACCAAAGTGTTTCAAAGGAGGATTACCTTGACTTAGGTCTGCTTCCGGCCTAAATTAAATCAACCTAAGTGAAATGGAGTCTCTATCGTTCCGCTGCAAGAGTTGACTATGAGACTTCATACACCTTAAAGTTCATAGAACGAAAAGAAGTTTTTTGGAGGCCCTTATCCTCATTACGCCTAGCATTGAGTGGGCTGGATATTTACCTTATCAACTAGCAAATCAATAGGGGTTCTATTTGATTAGGCACCAGAATTAGCACCTGAATCGGACTGAACCGACTGTTTGTCAGGCTACTGTTCTCCTATTCTCTCGAATCCATGAAGTAAGACATTGATTTTGCAATTATGTTCATTGCATAATAAGTTTCCCTTGAAAAGCATTGGCGCACGTGTAAGCGAGTTGCTCTACCGAACTGAGCTATAGCCCTTATTAAAGATATCTTAACATATAGATAATTTCTTGTCAAGATGAATATTCTCTAATGCCAGAGGATATCCCTTTGATCTGTTTACGATATAACATACCAATAACGGAGCAGTATTGCTTATAAAAAGGATTCGATCTATAATCGATCGAAGTAATGTGGCTTTTTTTGTGGTGATAATTTGCCTACTTAACTCAGTGGTTAGAGTACTGCTTTCATACGGCGGGAGTCATTGGTTCAAATCCAATAGTAGGTAGGTAGGTAGAAAAATTATTAGATAGCATTGGACTTACTTCGCGTCGCTATCTAATAACTTTTTCTACCCTTCTTTCCTTTTTCTTTGTATCAACGAAACTCGTGTATTGTCTTTAATTGGATGGGGGAATCCAATTAATAGCTTCGACTCGTATCCTAGCTCGTCTGAGAGCTAGTTTCGCTTCAACCAATTCTTTCGTACCCTCAGCTCTACTCAAGTTAGTTTCGGCTATTTCAAGTGCCTGTTGAGCTTCTTCTGGATCAATGTCACTACCCAGTTCTGCATCATTTCCTAAAATGATGATCTCATTATTAACTATTCTCGCAAAACCACTCCACAGAACCGCCGTTAACCATTGGTCGTTGAGGAGGCGTATTCTCAAAGGACCCATATCTACAGCTGTATTAATGGGGGCGTGGTTTGGTAATACGCCAATTTGGCCGCTATTAGTAGATAAAATGATTTCTTTCACTTCACAATCCCAAATAATTCGTTTAGGAGTCAGTACATAAAGATTTAATTTCATTTCTTCAATTTGTTCTCCTCTTCTAAGTTTATAGCTTTCGTGCTAGCTTCATCAATGTTCCCCACCAAATAAAAAGCCTGTTCGGGTAGTCCGTCTAATTCTCCGGAAAGGATTAGTTGAAATCCCCTAATTGTTTCCGCAAGACCAACATATTTTCCTGGGGAACCAGTAAAAACCTCTGCCACAAAAAACGGTTGTGATAAGAACCGTTCGATTTTTCGTGCTCTTGCTACAGTTAAACGATCCTCCTCCGATAATTCATCCAACCCAAGAATTGCGATAATGTCCTGAAGTTCCTTGTAACGTTGTAAAGTTTCCTTAACTCTTTGCGCAGTGTCATAATGTTCGTTGCCAACGATCCGAGGCTGTAACATAGTTGAGGTTGAATCTAAAGGATCTACTGCGGGATAAATACCCTTGGAAGCTAATCCTCTGGAAAGTACGGTAGTAGCGTCCAAATGTGCAAATGTTGTGGCAGGAGCAGGGTCGGTCAAATCGTCCGCAGGTACATAAACTGCTTGGATCGAAGTTATAGAGCCCTTTTTGGTAGAAGCAATTCTTTCTTGCAAAGAACCCATTTCCGTACTAAGGGTAGGTTGATAACCCACTGCAGAGGGCATTCTCCCTAATAAGGCAGATACCTCTGATCCTGCTTGAACAAAACGAAAGATATTATCGATGAATAAAAGCACGTCTTGTTTATTAACATCTCGGAAATATTCCGCCATAGTTAGGGCGGTTAAGCCAACTCTCATACGGGCTCCCGGCGGTTCATTCATTTGGCCATACACTAGAGCTACCTTTGATTCCTCAATATTTTTTTCATTTATTACTCCAGATTCCTTCATTTCCATATAAAGATCATTTCCTTCACGAGTCCGTTCTCCCACTCCACCAAATACGGATACGCCTCCATGAGCTTTAGCAATGTTATTGATTAATTCCATGATGAGTACTGTTTTACCTACTCCTGCCCCCCCAAATAGTCCGATTTTTCCTCCACGTCGATAAGGAGCTAAAAGATCGACCACCTTAATACCTGTTTCAAAGATAGCTAATTTCGTATCTAACTCGATAAAGGCAGGCGCGGATCTATGAATAGGGAATGTTGCACTAGTATCTACAGGACCCAAATTATCAATAGGCTCCCCAAGAACGTTAAAAATTCGTCCGAGAGTAGCTCCACCGACTGGAACACTGAGAGGAGCCCCCGTGTCAATCACTTCCATTCCTCTCATCAACCCGTCTGTAGCACTCATAGCTACAGCTCTAACTCGATTATTTCCTAATAATTGTTGTACCTCACAAGTCACATTAATTTGCTTATCGGCAGTGTCTCGACTCTTGACTATTAAAGCGTTATAAATATAAGGCAACTTGCCCGGCGGAAAAGTTATATCCAGCACGGGTCCAATAATTTGATCAATACGCCCTGCGCTTTTTTCTTCAATTGTGGAAACCCCGGGACGCGAAGTAGTAGGATTGGTTCTCATAATTATCACATAATTATCAAAAAAAGGAATTTGTCGAAATTTTTTTTTTTCTTATTGAATAATGCCAAATCAAATCAAAAAAAATCTCCAAAAATCCAAAAGCCAAAAGGAAGTGAATTAGTTAATTCAATAAAAAAGAAAAGGAGACTAGCACTTGATTTCGTTGCCCAAGCGAATCCCATTCAATCGTTTACTCATGGAATGCGTCCGTTGAAAACTTCAATCAATCCTTTTTCATATACATACATTTCGCCTTTTGTGAAGGATCTGTGCCTACTCTACTTTCCTATCTAGGACTTCGATATACAAAATATATACTACTGTGAAGCATAGATTGCTGTCAACAGAGAATTTTCTTAGTATTTACGTATTTAGATTCAAAATAAGAAAGGGGCTCATTAAAGACTTGGAAAATTGTAAAATAAGAATTAGGGATTGGTTTGGGTTGCGCTATATGTATCAAAGAGTATACAATAATGATGGATTTGGTAAATCAAATCCATGGTTTAATAACGAACCATGTTAACTTACCATAACAACAACTCAATTCCTATCGAATTCCTATAGGATAGAATGTACAATACACAGGGTGTACGCATTATATATGAATGAAACATATTCATTAACTTAAGCATACTCTCTTTTTATTTTTTTATTTAATGAGTTGATATTAATTGAATATCCTTTTTTTAAGATTTTTGCAAAGGTTTCATCCATATCGAGTAGACCTTGTCGTTGTGAGAATTTTTAATTCATGATTTGTAGGGAGGGACTTATGTCACCACAAACAGAAACTAAAGCAGGTGTTGGATTTAAAGCTGGTGTTAAAGATTATAAATTGACTTATTACACTCCAGAGTACGAAACTAAGGATACTGATATCTTGGCAGCATTCCGAGTAACTCCTCAGCCTGGGGTTCCCCCTGAGGAAGCAGGAGCTGCAGTAGCTGCGGAATCTTCTACTGGTACATGGACAACTGTTTGGACTGATGGACTTACCAGTCTTGATCGTTACAAAGGACGATGCTATCACATCGAGCCCGTTCCTGGGGAGGAAGATCAATATATCTGTTATGTAGCTTATCCATTAGACCTATTTGAAGAGGGTTCTGTTACTAACATGTTTACTTCCATTGTGGGTAACGTATTTGGTTTCAAAGCCCTACGTGCTCTACGTTTGGAGGATCTACGAATTCCTCCTACTTATTCAAAAACTTTCCAAGGTCCGCCTCATGGTATCCAAGTTGAAAGGGATAAGTTGAACAAGTATGGCCGTCCTTTATTGGGATGTACTATTAAACCAAAATTGGGATTATCCGCAAAAAATTATGGTAGAGCGTGTTATGAATGTCTACGCGGTGGGCTTGATTTTACCAAAGATGATGAAAACGTAAACTCACAACCATTTATGCGCTGGAGAGACCGTTTTGTCTTTTGTGCCGAAGCACTTTACAAAGCACAAGCCGAAACTGGTGAAATCAAGGGGCATTACTTGAATGCGACTGCGGGTACATGCGAAGAAATGATGAAGAGAGCTGTATTTGCGAGGGAATTAGGGGTTCCTATTGTAATGCATGACTACTTAACTGGAGGATTCACCGCAAATACTAGTTTGGCTCATTATTGCCGCGACAACGGCTTACTTCTTCACATTCACCGAGCAATGCATGCAGTTATTGATAGACAGAAAAATCATGGTATGCATTTCCGTGTATTAGCTAAAGCATTGCGTATGTCTGGGGGAGATCATGTCCACTCCGGTACAGTAGTAGGTAAGTTAGAAGGGGAACGCGAAATAACTTTAGGTTTTGTTGATTTATTGCGCGATGATTTTATTGAAAAAGATCGTGCTCGCGGTATCTTTTTCACTCAGGATTGGGTATCCATGCCAGGTGTTATACCGGTGGCTTCCGGGGGTATTCATGTTTGGCATATGCCAGCTCTGACCGAAATCTTTGGAGACGATTCCGTATTACAATTTGGTGGAGGAACTTTAGGACATCCTTGGGGGAATGCACCGGGTGCAGTAGCTAATCGAGTGGCTTTAGAAGCTTGTGTACAAGCTCGTAACGAAGGGCGTGATCTTGCTCGTGAAGGTAATGAAATTATCCGAGAAGCTTGCAAATGGAGTCCTGAACTAGCCGCAGCTTGCGAAGTATGGAAGGCGATCAAATTTGAGTTCGCGCCGGTAGATACTATCGATTAAGTAGATAAAACTAGATAGAAAGAAGGTCTAAATAAAAAGGAAGCGAACTAGAAAGAGAAAAAATAAGTTACGAAATGCAGTAATTCTTCTTTATTCTTCTAATTGATTGCAATGAAATTCGGCTCAATCTTTTTCTAAAAAAAGATTGAGCCGATTTAAAATAGATCATGATACGATCATGAGACTTGACAAATCGAGATTCTTCTATTCTATATATCTAGAATATATAAAGGTATAATACAATAAAAAAATAAAAATCAAAATAGAGTATTATCATACGATAATGGAATCAAATACGCAGTATTCACAGAAAAGAGTCTTCGTTTATGTTAAGGTAGTAGCTGTGAATAGCCATCGACTACCCGGAAAGGGTAGAAGAATGGGACCTATTCTGGGACATACAATGCATTACAGACGTATGATCATTACCCTTCAACCGGGTTATTCTATTCCACTTTTTAAAGGGTATTCTGAAAGAGGTATTTCTTTCATTTTCACAATCCCTTTCTTCTGAATCCAATTTAAAGTTCGATTAGAAGGATAGAAAGGCCATGAGAATAGGAAAAGAAAAATCAAATCTTTTTAATTAGTTCTCTTTTTTTGCAATTTTCTTATTATCTTTTTTTTTTTAGATATATAATACTTTATATAGAATAAAAAAATATAGAATAAAAAATCTTTATTTTGCAAACTAAAAAATACAATAGTCAATATTCCTTATAATAGATATACTTAATTATATCTTAAGAATCTTAAGATATATTTCAAATAGATAGAAAAAGTAAATTTGAATTGAGACACCTATTCTATGACAGATTTGAACTTACCCTCTATTTTCGTGCCTTTAGTAGGCTTAGTATTTCCGGCAATTGCAATGTCTTCTTTATTTCTTTATGTGCAGAAAAATAAGATTGTCTAGAACCGACGGGGCCCGATTTTCTCAATGTATTTCCAGGATCATAATACGGATATTTTTTAGTGTAAGTAATATAATATGATAGGGTATGTAGCTCTTTCTACACACAAATGAAAAACGTTTATGGATGCAAATATAGGCTACGAGCATAAATGCATGCATATGCGTAGCCAAATATAGCGAGTTTTTTGAATTTAAGTGGATCATTTTTTTTTTTTGAATAGAAAGTCAATGTATCTAACCAACTATTTCACAGGAGTACTAGCTGCTGAAGGCGATTTCAGAATCAAAAAAAGTAAAGTCAAAATCATTTAGCTTATTCTCTCAATTTCAATTAACCATAGCTGGATTTTGTATATCTAATATGAATTGGCGATCAGAACACATATGGATAGAACTTCTAAAGGGTTCTCGAAAAAGAGGTAATTTTTTCTGGGCCTGTATTCTTTTTCTAGGTTCATTAGGATTCTTAGTGGTTGGGGCCTCCAGTTATCTTGGTAAGAATATAATATCTGTACTTCCATCTCAACAAATTCTTTTTTTTCCACAGGGGGTTGTGATGTCTTTCTACGGAATCGCGGGCCTATTCATTAGCTCCTATTTGTGGTGCACTATTTTGTGGAATGTAGGGAGTGGTTATGACCGATTCGATAGAAAAGAGGGAATAGTGTGCATTTTTCGTTGGGGATTTCCTGGAATAAAACGTCGTATCTTCCTTCGATTTCTTGTGCGGGATATCCAATCAATTAGAATTCAGGTTAAAGAGGGTCTTTATCCTCGTCGTATCCTTTATATGGAAATCCGGGGCCAGGGGGTCATTCCCTTGACTCGTACTGATGAGAAGTTTTTTACTCCACGAGAAATTGAACAAAAAGCTGCAGAATTGGCCTATTTCTTGCGCGTACCCATTGAAGTATTTTGAGTACCAATTGCAATTTTTTTTTTTTTCAATTGTAAGGGGGTTTTCGAGTATTTATCTAGAGGAAGGAACAAATGAGGATAAGAGAAAATTGCTTCTAATTTATTTTGTCCAAGTGAGATACATGGCATAATATTCTTCCTTTTTCATATGAAAGGGCTTTTTTTTTATTCTATTTCTCTATTCCACTCCATTTAGATCTAAGAAAGAACCCAATACAAAGAAATTTCACTAGTATATAAAAAGAGAAACGGATACAAACACAAGGTCTAAAATCTACCTTGTTATAGAATTTTTGCTTCAAAGAAAGGAAGTTTCATATAGAGTCGGCGAATGAGGTGGCTTCATTAACAACTCAATTTATAGATTAAAAATGAAAAAAAAGAAAGCATTGCCTTCTTTCCTATATCTTGTATTTATCGTACTTTTGCCCTGGGGAGTCTCTTTCTCTTTTAACAAATGTCTGGAACTTTGGATTAAGAATTGGTGGAATACCAGACAACCCGAAACTCTCTTAACTGATATTCAAGAGAAAAGGATTCTAGAAGGATTCATAGAATTAGAAGAACTTTTTCTCTTGGACGAAATGATAAAAGAGAAACCAAAGACACATGTACAAAAACCTCCCATAGGAATACACAAGGAAATAATACAATTGGCCAAAATGGATAATGAGGATCATCTCCATATCATTTTGCATTTCTCGACAAATATAATCTGTTTGGCTATTCTAAGTGGTTCTTTTTTTCTGGGTAAAGAGGAACTTGTCATTTTGAATTCTTGGGTTCGGGAATTCTTCTATAACTTAAATGATTCAATAAAAGCTTTTTTTATTCTTTTAGTTACTGATTTTTTTGTTGGATTTCACTCCACCCGCGGTTGGGAACTACTAATTCGTTGGATCTACAACGATCTTGGATGGACTCCTAATGAGCTAATTTTCACTATTTTTGTTTGTAGTTTTCCTGTGATTCTAGACACGTGTTTGAAATTTTGGGTCTTTTTTTGTTTAAACCGTCTATCTCCTTCGCTTGTAGTCATTTATCATTCAATTAGTGAAGCATAAACTCACTTATTTTATTTGCTAATATTAATTAAATTAGCATCTTTCTTTAGAAAGAAAGCCCTTAGAAAGAAAGTTTTTTCCTTATTAGCAAAATTCTTTCTATTTCTACCTGCTCAAGGTATTCATCATTCCAGTACAACTGTTGCAGTAGAATAACAACAGACTCGTGTATAGGGGACTAGATTAGCTTAGCTACCTATCTAATTTATTGTAGAAATTCCGGGATCCGCGATTGGACATGGAAAATAGAAATACTTTTTCTTGGTTAAAGGAACAGATGGTTCGATCGATTTCTGTATCGATCATGGTATACGTAATAACTCAGACATCCGTTTCAAATGCATATCCCATTTTTGCGCAGCAGGGTTATGAAAACCCGCGGGAAGCAACTGGACGAATTGTATGTGCCAATTGCCATTTAGCTAATAAGCCCGTGGATATTGAAGTTCCCCAAGCTGTGCTTCCTGATACTGTATTTGAAGCAGTTCTTCGAATCCCTTATGATATGCAGCTGAAACAAGTTCTTGCTAATGGGAAAAAGGGAGGGTTGAATGTGGGTGCTGTTCTTATTTTGCCCGAGGGATTCGAATTAGCACCGGCCGACCGCATTTCTCCTGAGTTGAAAGAAAAGATAGGAAATCTATCTTTTCAGAGTTATCGCCCCAATAAAAAAAATATTCTTGTGATAGGCCCTATTCCCGGTAAGAAATATAGTGAAATTGTCTTTCCCATTCTTTCCCCCGATCCCGCTACGAAAAAAGACGCGAATTTCTTAAAATATCCCATATATGTAGGGGGAAACCGAGGAAGGGGACAGATCTATCCTGATGGTAGCAAGAGTAACAATACAGTCTATAATGCTACGTCAACAGGTATAGTAAAAAAAATACTACGTAAAGAAAAGGGGGGATATGAAATATCCATAGTCGATGCGTCGGATGGTCGCCAAGTGATTGATATTATACCTCCCGGGCCAGAACTTCTTGTTTCAGAGGGGGAATCAATCAAGCTGGATCAACCATTAACAAGCAATCCTAATGTGGGAGGGTTTGGTCAGGGGGATACAGAAATAGTGCTTCAGGATCCATTGCGCGTCCAAGGCCTTTTGTTCTTCTTCGCATCTGTTATTTTAGCACAAGTCTTTTTGGTTCTCAAAAAGAAACAGTTTGAAAAGGTTCAATTGTACGAAATGAATTTCTAGATCCCGAGATATCTTACCATCAAGTTGGTAAAAAGCCTCAATTTCAGGAATTCCTTATTTCTATCTCATGCAAAAGAAGAGAATCCAAGGCAGAGGCGAGAATAATAAAAGGAACAAGTCTT